AATCAAAAATGTAATTAAAATGTTAAATATATTGTATTGTAATAAATTGTAATAGGAATATATTAATTCTATTATATAATATATTTCTATTAATTATATTAAAATATTATAATTATATATATAAATTATATATATATCATTTTTTTTTATTATATTATTTATATTCGAAAATAGAAAATTTTATTATATATTATTTAGATATTATATTGATTATCTATAATATATATATCTATTTATTTTCTATTTTATATATTTTGATCACATATCATGCGAAGCGAACCCTTTCTATGCTAACTATGCTAAAAGAATCTTATTTGAAATTTGGAGTATATAATATTTTTTGAAGAAATCCTATTTGTTCAATAAAATTCCCTCTCTTTTTTGTTTGTCGACTACTCTACTACTTCTTATATGTTAAATCCTTATATGTTATATGCAATAAAAAAAAAAATATTATATGTCATTATGTCATAAAGGTTCTAATAAAAACTCGGAAAAAATCTAAACTAAGAATAGGGAATAGGATTCTTTGACGAACGAGATCAATAGGCATTATTATATGCAAATTTTTGGTATATGAAAATATTTTGGAGAATATTTCGACACAAACAAGAAGGGTTCTAGGAAGACAAATAATCCCTCCTAGAATCCCGTTTTTCCAATTTTGATTTATACTATGCTTAATATTCTCCGTTTATTTATCTTCTGTTTAGTATCGAGTTGAATTTTCTTAAAGTCATAAAAAAAAAAAAAAACTATTAAAACTATTAATTGAATATATTTCTATTCTATGACATTGAAATCCGAAAACAGTGACATAATTATAGTGCTCCAATTTCTTGGGGGTGAAAAAAAAGAAACAAAAAATAGGTAAAGTCAAATAGTCTTCTTCACAATATACATACTATGACTGACTAGTACTGCGGTGAATTCTCTAAATATGGTAGAACTAAATATGGTAGAAAAAGAATAGAAACAAGCAAGGGGCTTTTCATAATCTTTTGATTATACAGAATTACATAATTATCAACAAAAAAATTTCGTTATTTTTATGAACTTAATATGTTGATAAATCCGCGGACCTAGAAATTCATTTCAGATAATTGAACCTTCTCAAACTGTTTCTTTTTAAGAACCAAAAAGATTTGTGCCAAAATAACAGATGCCACGAAGAACAAGAAACCTTGGACACGTAACGGATCTTGAAGTACTATTTCCGCATCCCCCTGACCAAATCCACCCACATTGGGATTACTCGTTAATGGTTGATCAAGTTTGATAGATTCACCCTCTGAAACAAGAAGTTCTGGTCCTGGAGGTATAATATCAATCACTTCGCGGCCATCCGATGCATCTACTATAGTTATTTCATACCCCCCCTTTTCTTTTCGTATGATTTTTTTTACTATACCTGCTGCTGTAGCATTATAAACATTATTATTACTCTTGCTCCCGTCGGGATAAATCTGCCCCCTTCCCCTGTTCCCGCCTACGTATATTGGATATTTTAAGAAGTGAACATCTCTCTTAGTAGCGGGATCGGGGGAAAGAATAGGAAAGGTTATTTCATTATATTTCTGACCAGGAACAGGGCCTACCACAAGAATATTTTTTTTAGTGGGACGATAGCTTTGAAAAGACAGATTACCTATCTTTTCTTTAATCTCAGGCGAAATACGATCGGGGGGAGCCAATTCAAACCCCTCCGGTAAAATAAGAACAGCCCCCACATTCAAAGCCCCCTTTTTACCATTAGCAAGAACTTGTTTCACTTGCATATCATAAGGAATTCGAACAACTGCTTCAAATACAGTATCAGGAAGTACCGCTTGTGGAACCTCGATATCCACGGGCTTATTAGCTAAATGGCAATTGGCACATACAATACGGCCAGTTGCTTCTCGCGGATTTTCATAACCCTGCTGTGCAAAAATGGGATATGCATTTGAAAGGGGTGCTCGAGTTATTATATATATCATGAGCGATACGGAAATGGATCGAGTAATCTCTTCCTTTATCCAAGAACAGTAATTTCTAGTTTGCATGGTCCAATCATTGATCCTGAAAAGTTCTACAATAAAATTAGGTTGGTCACTGGTACAGTTCCCTATCCATGATTCTGCTATGTACTGAAAGAATTTTACTGGAATATAGGAGGAATCCCCTGGATGAGTAGAAAGAAAAAGAAAAGAATAAGTCAATTGTTGAATAAATGGTTAGCTTTTGTACAAAATAACAAACTTTATAATTGGATCAGTGGATCAGTCATTCATTGAATGATAAATCACTACAAGTGACGGAGATACACGATTTAAATAACGGAAAATCCAATATTTCAAAATTGTATCTAGAATGACTGGAAAAGTGGAAACAAGACCGGATATAATTTGAACAATATGAGCAAATCCAAAATCTATATAGACAGAACCAATCATTAGTTCCCAACCATGGGTCGAATGGAATCCTATACATAAAACAGTTAATAAAAGAATAGAAAAAGCTTTTATTGTGTCGCTTACGATATATAGGAATTCTTGAACCCAAGAGATAAGAATAATAAGTTCTTGAATACCTAGAATAGAATAACCACTTAAAATAAGGAAACAGATTATATTTGTCGAGAAGTGCAAAATCGTATGAATACGATCTTCGTTGTGCGTCTTGATCAATTGGATCGTTTCTTTGTAGATTCCGATACGAAGGTTTTGTAGACGTGTTTCCGGGTATTCCTTTATCATTACATCCAAGAGTAAGAGTTCCTCTAATTCTATGAATTTTTTTTAGAATACTCTTTTCTTGAATATCATTCAAGAAAATTTCGGATTGCCTAATATTTGACCAATTAGTAACCCAAGATTCCATATTTTTCTTAAATGAGAAAGAGATCCACCAGGGCAAAAAGACTATAGATGTAAGATATAGAAGGGGAATGAATGCTTTCTTTTTTGCCATTTTTCGTCTTTAATGAAGTCAGCTTCACCTCATTCGTCAACTCTATATGATAAGAATATTTCTATCAAGCATAAGTTCTATTACAAGTCATAGAGCCTATTCTCACGTTTTTTTTATTTGCAATTCGGGAGTTAGTTCTTGAATTTAGAAAGAATACACAAATAGAATAAGAAAAAGAAAGAGTCTGCTTCCAATTCGAATGAAGAAAAAAAATTGTTTCCAAAGATATCAATTGCTAAAATTCGAAGCAATTGCCCCTTTCGATGAATGCATGAAAGAGCACTTCAAGTAATGAATATTAGTTGGATTTCGAAAGGAAAAAACACCCTTTCTATCTATCAAAATAAAAGAATATCAAATATTTCCAAAAACAAAAAAAAAAAGAATTCAAGAATTTTTTCCGTTTTTTTTAAGAAAGCATTCATCTTTTTTTTCAAAATACTTCATTTGGTACACGCAAGAAATAGGCCAATTCCGCCGCTTTTTGTTCAATTTCTCGTGGAGTCAAATTCTCATCAGTACGAGTCAAGGGAATGACCCCCTGTCCTCTGATTTCCATATAAAGGACACGACGAGTATAAATACCCTCTTTAACTTCTATTCTGATCGACTGAATGTCTTTCATAAGGAATCGGAGAAAGATACGACGATTTTTTCCAGGAAATCCCCAACGAAAAATACACACTATTCCCTCTTTTCTATCGAATCGATCATAACCACTACCTACATTCCACGAAATTGTACACCACAAATAAGAGCTAATAAAGAGACCAGCGATTCCATAGAAAGACATCACGATCCCTTGTGGAAAAAAAAGAATTTGCTGAGACGGAAATAAAGATAGCAAATTCCTACCAAGATAACTCGAAGTTCCAACCAATAAGAACCCTAATGAACCTAAAAAAAGGATAACGGCCCAGCAAAAATTACTTGTTTTTCGAGACCCCGTTATAAGTTCTATCCATATACGTTCTGATCGCCAACCCATATTAGATCCAGTTGTATGTTTTTGGAATTGGGAAAATAACCCAACCAAATGACTTTTTTTTGACTTTTCCTTGTTTGCGAAGTAACTCTCATCAACTAGCACTATTTTGACGTAAACCTTTAGGAGTAATTCATCGAATTGCTTCTAGATCTCAAAAAAATAGATAAGATTTGTCCCTACTGCTGTCCGTATCTAAAAAATCTTGTTTTTTTGAACATGGATAAATAAAGAAGCCATTGCAATTGCCGGAAATACTAGGCCTACTAAAGGCACAAAAATAGAGGGTAAGTTGCTGAGAGTTATCATAGAATGGGTACCTCGATTTAATATTTGTACCTGTTATTTTTTTAGTTTTTTGTTATTGTTCTATTAAGATTTTTACCTGTTATTCTTATATTTTTATATTGTTAGAAAGAGATTTTAGAATCACTAGAATTCATATCATATACACTTATACCAAGTAGATTTTCATATAGAAATCTATATTGAATACAATTCTATATAGATTTCTACTAAGTATATCTAAATGAGTATGAGTATATATAATAAATTATTCAATTTTTAATATAAATTAAAAAATTATTAATAGATTAATTAGAATTCTAATTTGAAATATAATAAATAAAATAGTAATATTGAATATTCAATATTCATTTTAGAATGAATTTTAGAATAGTATAATTCTATTATAATTATATTTATAAATAGAGTATATAGAAAGTCTATAGAATTAGATATTATTTTTATTATATTTAATATTTAATTCTATTTTTGAATTATATTTATATTATTTATATTTAATTAATTAATTATTAATTATAATAATCAAAAATAATAAATAAATTGAATAATTTAAAGCTCTACTTGATTTAATTTGGAGTCAAAGGAAAGAAAGCATGGAGCTGAAATAACTCACTAAGAATGCCCTTTAAAAGATTACGCGGTACGATTAAATCAAATAAGCCCTTATGGAATAAATATTCAGCCGCTTGTGAACCTTCAGGTACTGTTTTATTCAATGTTTGCTCAATTACTCTTTTACCCGCAAATGCAATGTAAGCATTGGGTTCGGCAATAATGATATCCCCCAACATACCAAAACTAGCCGTCACCCCACCAGTAGTAGGAGATGTAAGGATCGAGACATAGAATAACTTTTTATTTGCTTGATAATCATATAAAGCAGAAGATATTTTAGCCATTTGCATCAAGCTCAAACTTCCTTCTTGCATACGTGCTCCTCCAGAAGCACATACTAGAATAAGAGGTAAAAATTGATTGGCAGCATATTCGATCAACCGGGTGATTTTCTCACCTACTACGGATCCCATACTACCCCCCATAAACTGAAAATCCATAACCCCAATTGCTACGGGAATACCATTTAGTTGACCTGTGCCTGTTTGAACAGCATCAGTTAATCCTGTCTTTCTTTGATAAGAATAAATACGATCTTTATAAGGTTCCTCTTCTGAATGAAATTCAATGGGATCCCCCGAAACCATGTCTTCATCCATCGGATTCCAAGTACCTCGATCAATCAAAAGTTCGATTCTATCTGAACTGCTCATTTGCAAATGATATCCACAGTGTTCACAAATATTCATTTTTGATTTCAAAACTTTCTTATAATTTAATCCATAACAATTTTCGCATTGAATCCACAAATGTCTGTATTTTTTAGTTTCCTCTAGATCATTAGAACTTTCTCTTCTAGTTAAATCACTATCACTCGTAGCATTCGTGCGAGTTATTATACTGGAATTCCCTCTTTCACTAATATTTCTGCCTTTACCACAAATGTAACTATAAATGTAACTGTCATTGTATTTATCACTATCACCTAAAATGTAACCATCAATACAGATTTGAGAACGAAGATAACTGTCAATGCAATTATTAATGTGATTATTCCAACTATATTTAGTATCATACATGTAATGATCATAGTTGGGATCGTCACTTTTAGATACATTATTCCGATAGCTGAAATTCTTATAACTATAAAAAAGACTTTCTAGTTCACTTAGAAAAGAATGATCATTATCAATCTCAAAAATTTGATTTTCAATATCAAAATATATGGAATAACTGTCCCTATTACTATCCCTAACAAAAAAAGTGTCATCAGATATGAAATTCCGAATGTTCCCAACGCCGACAAAATAATCAACATTACTGTAACTAGAATTGTCACTATTACTCCACCTCTGAATGTTGTTTTTATCCATATCAGTTAGAATTGGGTCTTCACTTACACTGGTATTTTCAATAGGACCAAAACTATCCATTGATTTACTTAGCCCACACCTGTATTCTAACTCCCTATTAAACAACATCGAATTGAACCACCATTTTTCCATATAGCTTTCTTGCCTCTATTTACATGAAAATACACTAGATGAATAGTCATTCGATGAAAAATATCTTTTTGAATATTTCATTTCCTATCACAATAAGCATATAAATCCAATCACTAGGATTATTAATTAATAATAATAACGAGTGAGTGGATATTAAAAAAAAACGATTCTTTTTCTTGAGAACCAGAGTATCGTTTCACTATATATGATATGTCACTATATGTGCTGGAACTCTTTTCTATTTCAATTCTATAATAATAATAGAATTGAAAAAATCTTGAAATTTAATAAAAAAAAATCAAATACAAATAAACAAATTATTTAATTTTTTTAGTAGTTTACCCCCTGTTGTGTCAAATTCACATCGAAAAACAAAATAGTTGTTCTTTCCTATGAATCTGAAGAACTTTTTTTGTAAAATCTCGTCTACTTAAAAAATACTAATAAGTTTCTATTCCAACACGAAACAAAAAGAAAGGGCAATATACAGGATGGGTAACAAAAGTTGTGATATTTAGCTCGACCCAGGATCCGAACCTACGAGATAGAAAAGAATACTCCAATCCTAAAGATCCATAGGATTAATTGTGCATCCAACTTAACAATAGAAACGTTTAAGTTGTTTCGTCTTCTATTTTGTATTTTAGATCTCGTATATCTAGATAAATAGTTATCTATAATCAAATAGAAAATAAAAATTAAAAATAAATAAGAATATATATATAAACAAAATAATTCAAAATAATTAATATTCTAATTATTATTTATTATTAATAAAAATAATCAAAAAAAACAAATCTAATCAAAAATATATATATTCTAATATATATATAAAATATATATAAAATAGAAATCTAATCCAAAATATATCACTAAAAAAAAAATATACAAATAAATACAATAGTATCCAATAGTATCTTTGTAATATATACAATAGTATCTTTGTATTGTATTCGGCTCAATCTTTTTAGTAAAAGATTGGGCCGAGTTTAATTGCAATTCAATTATATAGAACGAACGGTAATTACTGGATTACAAAGTATCCATTGCTGGGAATTCAAATTTGATTTCTTTCCACACTACACAAGCAGCAGCTAATACAGGACTCCATTTGCAAGCCACACGAATAATTACAATACCCACACGAGCAAGAACACGTCCCACAATACGAGCCTGTACACATGCTTCTAGAGCTAC